GCTAGCGTAGCTTAAAACAAAGCATAGCACTGAAGATGCTAAGATGAGCCCTAAAAAGCTCCGCTTGCACAAAGGCTTGGTCCTGACTTTACTATCAGCTTTAACATAAATTACACATGCAAGTATCCGCAGCCCTGTGAGGATGCCCTTAATCCCCCGCCCGGGGACGAGGAGCAGGCATCAGGCACAACACCTTTAGCCCAAGACGCCTTGCCAAGCCACACCCCTAAGGGAATTCAGCAGTGATAGACATTAAGCCATAAGTGTAAACTTGACTTAGCCAATGTTAAGAGGGCCGGTAAAACTCGTGCCAGCCACCGCGGTTATACGAGAGACCCCAGTTGATAGACACGGCGTAAAGGGTGGTTAAGAAGAGTAAAAATTAAAGCCAAAGGGCCTCTTGGCCGTCATACGCTCCCGAGCGTCCGAAGTCCAATAAACGAAAGTAGCTTTAACACAGCCCGCCTGACCCCACGAAAGCTGAGAAACAAACTGGGATTAGATACCCCACTATGCTCAGCCGTAAACCCAGACGTTATCCCACAACAGACGTCCGCCAGGGTACTACAAGCGTAGCTTAAAACCCAAAGGACTTGGCGGTGCCTCAGACCCCCCTAGAGGAGCCTGTTCTAGAACCGATAACCCCCGTTAAACCTCACCACTTCTAGTCATTCCCGCCTATATACCGCCGTCGTCAGCTTACCCTGTGAAGGACTAACAGTAAGCTAAATGAATATAATCCAAAACGTCAGGTCGAGGTGTAGCGCACGAAGTGGGAAGAAATGGGCTACATTTTCTATTATAGAATATTTACGAACAGTACCCTGAAATAAATACTCAAAGGAGGATTTAGTAGTAAAAAGGAAATAGAGCGTCCTTTTGAACCCGGCTCTGAGGCGCGTACACACCGCCCGTCACTCTCCCCTGTCACACAGCAACAAACGTTCATAACACCCAAGCACTGACAAGGGGAGGCAAGTCGTAACATGGTAAGTGTACCGGAAGGTGCACTTGGATCAAACCCAGGGCGTGGCTGAGACAGTTAAGCATCTCCCTTACACCGAGAAGACATCCATGCAAGTTGGATCACCCTGAGCCAAACAGCTAGCTTAACCCCCAAAACTAACCAAACAACATAAATAACACGAAACAACTTAAACCAACAAACTAAACCATTTTACCGCCCTAGTACGGGAGACGGAAAAGGCCACCACAAGCAATAGAAAGAGTACCGCAAGGGAAAGCTGAAAAAGTAATGAAATAACCCATATAAGCGCAAAAAAGCAAAGCCTATACCTTGTACCTTTTGCATCATGATTTAGCCAGTATCCAACAAGCAAAGAGACCTTTAGTTTGAAACCCCGAAACCAAGTGAGCTACCCCGGGACAGCCTAACAAGGGCCAACCCGTCTCTGTGGCAAAAGAGTGGGAAGAGCCCCGGGTAGAGGTGATAGACCTACCGAACTTGGTGATAGCTGGTTGCCTAGAAAATGAATAGAAGTTCAGCCTCGTACCCCTTAATCCAAGCAAGAAACATCTAATTAAGTTCATAAGAGAAGTACGAGAGTTAGTTAAAAGGGGTACAGCCCTTTTAACCAAGGACACAACCTTATACAGGAGGATAAGGATCATACTCTTCAAAACCAGTCGTCTCAGTGGGCCTAAAAGCAGCCATCTGGTTAGAAAGCGTTAAAGCTCAAACGACACAAAATTTATTATTCTGATAAAAAATCCAACTCCCCTAATACTACTGGGCCATTCCATGCCAACATGGAAGAGACCATGCTAAAATGAGTAACAAGAGACTAGACTCTCTCCAAGCACAAGTGTAAGCCAGACCGGACAAACCACTGGAAATTAACGAACCCAGAAAAGAGTGTAACGTGAACTACAAACAAAACCAAGAAAATCTCACAACAAAAATCGTTAACCTCACACTAGAGTGCCACCAAGGAAAGACTAAAAGAGAGGGAAGGAACTCGGCAAACATAAGCCTCGCCTGTTTACCAAAAACATCGCCTCCTGCAAACCCCCACGTATAGGAGGTCCAGCCTGCCCAGTGACTACAAGTTCAACGGCCGCGGTATTTTGACCGTGCAAAGGTAGCGCAATCACTTGTCTTTTAAATGAAGACCTGTATGAATGGCCAAACGAGGGCTTAACTGTCTCCCCCATCAAGTCAGTGAAATTGATCTATCCGTGCAGAAGCGGACATTAACATACAAGACGAGAAGACCCTTTGGAGCTTAAGGTACAAGCCCACCTACGTTAAACAGCTTCCTAAACAAGCACAAACTTAGTAGAGCATGGAACTTTACCTTCGGTTGGGGCGACCATGGAGAACAAAAAATCCTCCAAGTGGACTGGGAACCTCCCTAAAACCAAGAAAGACATTTCCAAGTCACAGAAAATCTGACCAAACATGATCCGGCCGCCCTGGCCGATCAACGAACCAAGTTACCCTAGGGATAACAGCGCAATCCCCTCCAAGAGTCCATATCGACGAGAGGGTTTACGACCTCGATGTTGGATCAGGACATCCTAATGGTGCAGCCGCTATTAAGGGTTCGTTTGTTCAACGATTAAAGTCCTACGTGATCTGAGTTCAGACCGGAGCAATCCAGGTCAGTTTCTATCTGTAATGTCATTTTTCCCAGTACGAAAGGACCGGAAAAAAGAGGCCCATGCTGAAAGTAAGCCTCACCCCTTAATAGTGACAACAACTAAATTAAATGAAGGGAGGACTCAAAAAACGCCTAAATAAGACCATACTAAGATGGCAGAGCATGGTAATTGCAAAAGGCCTAAGCCCTTTCATCCAGGGGTTCAAATCCTCTTCTTAGTTCATGCTAAACACTCTATTAACCCATCTAATTAACCCGCTCGCATTTATCGTCCCAGTCCTATTGGCCGTAGCATTCCTCACGCTACTCGAACGAAAAGTCCTAGGATACATACAGCTACGTAAAGGACCAAACATTGTAGGACCTTATGGCCTACTCCAACCAATTGCCGACGGAGTTAAACTTTTTATTAAAGAACCTATCCGACCATCAACATCTTCCCCATTTTTATTTCTAGCAACCCCAATACTAGCACTAACCCTAGCCATAACCCTATGGGCACCTATGCCAATACCACACCCAGTCACAGACTTAAACCTAGGAATCCTGTTCATCCTTGCCCTATCAAGCCTAGCCGTATACTCAATCCTAGGGTCGGGGTGAGCATCAAACTCAAAATATGCACTAATTGGCGCCCTACGGGCCGTAGCCCAAACAATTTCATACGAAGTAAGCCTGGGCCTAATTCTACTATCTATTATCATTTTCTCCGGGGGATATACCCTACAAACGTTCAATATTACCCAAGAAAGCATTTGATTACTATTTCCCGCTTGGCCTCTAGCCGCAATATGATACATTTCCACACTAGCAGAAACAAACCGAGCGCCATTTGACTTAACCGAAGGCGAATCTGAACTGGTTTCGGGCTTTAACGTGGAGTACGCCGGAGGCCCCTTCGCCCTATTTTTTCTGGCCGAATACGCCAATATCCTCTTAATAAACACCCTATCGGTCATCCTCTTCCTCGGAGCATCCCACACGCCCGCTATCCCCGAACTAACAACAATCAACTTAATAATCAAAGCCGCACTGCTATCAATGCTTTTCCTCTGAGTTCGAGCCTCATACCCCCGATTCCGATATGACCAGCTAATACACCTCGTATGGAAAAACTTCCTTCCCCTTACACTAGCACTAGTCCTTTGACACACCGCCCTGCCCATTGCACTAGCAGGACTCCCCCCACAACTATAGGGAACTGTGCCCGAACGCCCAGGGACCACTTTGATAGAGTGGCTTATGGGGGTTAAAATCCCCCCGGTTCCTAGAAAGAAGGGAATCGAACCCATGCTCAGGAGATCAAAACTCCTGGTGCTTCCTCTACACCACTTTCTATTGATAAGGTCAGCTAAACAAGCTTTCGGGCCCATACCCCGAACATGACGGTTAAAATCCCTCCCCTATCAATGAACCCTTACGTACTAGTTATCCTTTTATCCAGCCTTGGACTAGGAACCACCCTAACCTTTGCCAGCTCACACTGACTACTTGCCTGAATAGGGCTGGAAATCAACACCCTAGCAATTACCCCCCTCATAGCACAACAACACCACCCCCGAGCAGTTGAAGCAACCACAAAATACTTTTTAACCCAAGCAACCGCCGCAGCAATAATTCTTTTCGCCGCTACAACGAACGCATGAATTACCGGCGAATGAGCCATTAACGACCTATCCCACCCAATTGCCTCAACAATAGTTATTACTGCCCTAGCATTAAAAATTGGCCTAGCGCCAATACATTTTTGACTGCCAGAAGTACTACAAGGACTAGACCTCCTCACAGGACTTATCCTGTCCACATGACAAAAACTGGCCCCACTCGCGCTTCTCATCCAGGTGGCTCAAGCAATCGACCCCATAATTCTAACAACATTAGGACTGCTCTCAACACTAATCGGAGGGTGAGGCGGGCTTAACCAGACCCAAGTACGAAAAATCCTAGCATACTCTTCAATTGCTCACATAGGATGAATAATTATTATTCTACAATACAGCCCCCAACTAACACTACTCGCACTAGGAGCATATGTCCTAATGACATCCACAGCTTTCCTCTCCCTAAAAATAGCATCTGCCACAAAAATCAATACTCTGACAACGATATGATCAAAAACACCAATCCTAGCAACAACCACAGCCCTGGCCTTCCTCTCACTAGGAGGGCTCCCCCCACTCACAGGGTTCATACCAAAGTGACTAATTTTACAAGAAATAACAAAACAAGGCCTTCCCCTTACAGCAACAATTATGGCCCTAGCCGCCCTATTAAGTCTCTACTTCTACTTACGACTATGTTACGCAATAACCCTGACTATTTCCCCCAGCACAACCAACACAACAGCCCCGTGACGAATGCATACAACCCAGTCAACACTTGCCCTGGCCCTCACCACCACACTTGCCCTCGGGTTATTACCAATCACCCCGGCAATTCTAACACTAACTTCCTAGGGACTTAGGATAAATTAGACCAAGAGCCTTCAAAGCTCTAAGCAGGAGTTAAAATCTCCTAGTCCCTGACTAAGACCTGCGGGACTTTATCCCACATCTTCTGAATGCAACTCAGACACTTTAATTAAGCTAAGGCCTTACTAGATGAGAAGGCCTCGATCCTACAAACTCTTAGTTAACAGCTAAGCGCTCAAGCCAGCGAGCATTCATCTACTTTCCCGCCGTTAGCCGGGTAAGGCGGGAAAGCCCCGGCAGACGTCAGTCTGCATCTTAAGATTTGCAATCTAATGTGGACTCCACCACGGGGCTTGGTAGAAAGAGGACTCAAACCTCTATCTTCGGGGCTACAACCCGCCGCCTAACTTAGGCTATCCTACCTGTGGCAATCACACGCTGATTCTTCTCTACCAACCACAAAGACATTGGCACCCTTTATCTAGTATTTGGTGCCTGAGCCGGAATAGTCGGTACTGCTCTTAGCCTTCTAATTCGAGCTGAATTAAGCCAACCAGGATCCCTCCTGGGCGATGACCAAATTTACAATGTCATTGTTACCGCACACGCTTTTGTAATAATTTTCTTTATAGTAATGCCCATCCTCATCGGAGGATTTGGGAACTGACTGGTGCCACTGATGATTGGAGCTCCCGACATGGCATTCCCACGAATGAACAACATGAGCTTTTGACTCCTGCCACCCTCCTTTCTTCTACTACTAGCCTCATCCGGCGTAGAAGCCGGGGCCGGAACAGGATGGACCGTTTACCCCCCTTTAGCGGGAAACCTGGCCCATGCAGGCGCATCAGTAGATTTAACCATTTTTTCACTGCATTTAGCGGGTGTTTCATCTATCTTGGGGGCGATTAATTTTATTACAACAATCATCAATATAAAACCCCCGGCCATCTCCCAATACCAAACCCCCTTATTCGTATGAGCAGTCCTTGTAACCGCCGTCCTTCTACTCCTGTCTCTGCCAGTCCTGGCCGCCGGAATTACTATGCTTTTAACAGATCGAAACTTAAACACCACATTCTTTGACCCCGCCGGAGGAGGAGACCCCATCCTTTATCAACACCTCTTTTGATTCTTCGGTCACCCAGAAGTGTACATCCTAATCCTCCCAGGATTTGGGATTATCTCCCACGTAGTGGCCTACTACGCAGGCAAAAAAGAGCCATTCGGATACATGGGGATGGTCTGAGCTATAATGGCCATTGGCCTATTAGGGTTTATTGTTTGAGCCCACCACATATTTACAGTTGGTATGGATGTAGACACCCGCGCATACTTCACATCTGCAACAATAATTATTGCCATCCCAACTGGTGTAAAAGTTTTTAGCTGACTGGCCACACTTCATGGGGGCTCAATCAAATGAGAAACACCCATACTATGAGCCCTTGGCTTCATCTTCCTATTCACAGTGGGGGGACTGACAGGAATTGTGCTAGCCAACTCATCACTAGATATTGTCCTACATGACACATACTACGTAGTAGCACACTTCCACTACGTATTATCAATAGGGGCCGTATTCGCCATTATAGCAGCCTTTGTGCACTGATTTCCCCTATTCACGGGCTTCACGCTCCATAGCACCTGAACCAAAATTCACTTTGCAGTAATATTTATTGGTGTAAACCTCACTTTCTTCCCGCAGCACTTCCTAGGCCTGGCTGGAATACCCCGACGGTACTCAGACTACCCCGACGCCTACACCTTATGAAACACAGTCTCCTCTGTTGGATCACTAATCTCATTAGTAGCAGTAATTATATTCCTATTTATTCTATGAGAAGCCTTCGCCGCTAAACGAGAAGTCTCATCCGTAGAGCTCACTACAACAAACGTAGAGTGACTACACGGATGCCCACCCCCATACCACACATTCGAAGAGCCCGCATTCGTCCAAGTTCAATCAAATTAACGAGGAAGGGAGGAATTGAACCCCCATGTACTGGTTTCAAGCCAGTCACATAACCACTCTGTCACTTCCTTATAAAGACATTAGTAAACCCGCAAATTACATCACTTTGTCAAGGTGAAATAGTAGGTTAAACTCCTGCATGTCTTAAGCCTTAGGCTTAATGGCACATCCCACACAATTAGGATTCCAAGACGCGGCATCACCCGTTATAGAAGAGCTTCTCCATTTCCACGACCACGCCCTAATAATTGTATTTTTAATTAGCACCTTGGTGCTCTACATTATTGTTGCAATAGTGTCGACAAAACTTACCAACAAGTATATTCTTGACTCCCAAGAAATCGAGATCGTGTGAACTGTCCTACCAGCTGTAATTCTCGTTCTAATTGCACTCCCCTCCTTACGAATTCTCTATCTTATAGATGAAATCAACGACCCCCACCTAACAATCAAAGCCATAGGACATCAATGATACTGAAGCTACGAGTATACTGACTACGAAAACCTAGGTTTTGACTCATACATAATCCCAACCCAAGACCTCACACCAGGGCAGTTCCGACTGCTTGAAACAGACCACCGAATGGTTGTCCCAATAGAGTCCCCGATCCGGGTACTTGTATCCGCTGAAGACGTGTTACACTCCTGGGCTGTCCCATCCCTCGGGATTAAAATGGACGCAGTCCCAGGACGGCTAAATCAAACGGCCTTCATTGCCTCCCGCCCAGGAGTGTTCTACGGACAATGCTCTGAAATTTGTGGGGCAAACCACAGCTTTATACCAATCGTAGTTGAGGCAGTCCCCCTAGAACACTTCGAAAACTGATCCTCCCTTATGCTAGAAGACGCCTCACTGCGAAGCTAAATTCGGGTTTCAGCATTGGCCTTTTAAGCCAAAGAATGGTGCCTCCCAACCACCCCCAGTGAAATGCCCCAACTAAACCCTGCCCCTTGATTTGCAATTCTAGTATTTTCATGACTTGTATTCCTCACCATCATCCCAACCAAAGTAATAAACCACACCTCACCAAACGAGCCAACCATCGTGAGCTCCGAAAAGCACAAAACTGAATCTTGAGATTGACCATGACAATAAGCTTCTTCGACCAATTTGCAAGCCCCCTTTACCTGGGTATTCCCCTGATTGCTGTTGCGATCGCTCTGCCATGAGTACTATTCCCCACCCCTTCATCACGATGAATCAACAACCGCCTAATTACCCTCCAGGGGTGGTTCGTTAGCCGATTCACTAACCAACTTATGCTCCCACTAAACGTAGGGGGCCATAAATGAGCACTCCTACTAACCTCGTTAATAGTATTCTTAATTACTATTAACATGTTAGGCCTACTGCCATACACATTCACCCCAACCACACAACTGTCTCTAAACATGGGCTTCGCCGTACCCTTATGACTCTCCACAGTCATCATTGGAATGCGAAATCAGCCAACAGTCGCCCTAGGACACCTCCTACCAGAGGGCACTCCCATCCCCCTAATCCCTGTGCTTATTATTATCGAAACAATTAGCCTACTTATTCGACCACTTGCCCTAGGAGTTCGACTAACAGCCAACCTCACTGCCGGACATCTACTAATTCAACTAATTGCCACCGCTGTCTTCGTACTCCTCCCAATAATGCCAACAGTGGCAATCCTGACAGCCGCCGTATTATTTCTCCTGACCCTTCTAGAAGTCGCAGTGGCAATAATTCAAGCTTACGTATTTGTTCTTCTCCTGAGCCTCTATCTTCAAGAAAACGTCTAATGGCCCACCAAGCACATGCATATCACATGGTTGATCCAAGCCCATGACCACTAACCGGCGCAGTCGGAGCTTTATTAATAACATCCGGCCTAGCAATCTGGTTCCACTTCCACTCAACTACACTAATAACCCTCGGACTAGTTCTTGTACTTCTCACAATATACCAATGATGACGTGACATTATCCGAGAAGGAACATTCCAGGGTCACCACACACCCCCAGTCCAAAAAGGCCTGCGATACGGAATAATCCTATTTATTACATCCGAAGTGTTCTTCTTCCTGGGATTCTTCTGAGCCTTCTACCACTCAAGTCTGGCGCCTACACCCGAACTGGGAGGCTGCTGACCCCCAACTGGAATTATTACCCTAGACCCATTCGAAGTCCCACTACTCAACACAGCCGTCTTACTAGCATCTGGAGTGACGGTAACATGAGCTCACCACAGCTTAATAGAAGGCGAGCGAAAACAAGCCATTCAATCCCTCACACTAACAATCTTATTGGGACTTTACTTTACGGCCCTACAAGCTATGGAATACTACGAAGCACCTTTTACAATCGCGGACGGAGTCTACGGCTCAACATTCTTTGTAGCTACAGGATTCCACGGGCTACACGTCATCATCGGATCCTCATTCCTAGCTGTCTGCCTACTCCGCCAAGTCCAATACCACTTTACATCCAAACATCACTTCGGCTTTGAGGCCGCCGCATGATACTGACACTTCGTCGACGTAGTCTGATTATTCCTCTACGTATCCATTTACTGATGAGGCTCATATCTTTCTAGTATTCAATTTAGTACAAATGACTTCCAATCATTTAGTCTTGGTTAAACCCCAAGGAAAGATAATGAATCTAGTAATTACAATTTTAGCAATTACAATAGCCCTTTCTCTCATCCTAGCAACAGTATCCTTCTGACTCCCACAAATAAATCCAGACGCAGAAAAACTCTCACCCTACGAATGCGGTTTTGACCCCCTAGGATCAGCCCGACTCCCCTTCTCCCTCCGATTCTTTCTAGTAGCCATTTTATTCCTACTGTTTGACCTAGAAATTGCCCTCCTCCTTCCACTGCCATGGGGTGATCAGCTTCACAGCCCTACCGGAACCTTCTTCTGAGCAACAGCAGTCCTAATCTTACTAACGCTCGGACTGGTCTACGAATGGGTCCAAGGAGGCCTTGAATGAGCAGAATAGGGGATTAGTCCAATACAAGACCTCTGATTTCGGCTCAGAAAATTGTGGTTTAACTCCACCATCCCCTTATGACACCCGTACACTTCAGCTTCAGCTCAGCCTTCGCTCTGGGGCTAATAGGCCTTGCATTTCACCGCACCCACCTACTCTCCGCACTCCTCTGCCTAGAGGGAATAATGCTGTCCTTGTTCATCGCACTCGCCCTTTGAGCCATGCAATTTGAATCAACCATATTTTCTACGGCACCCATACTACTTCTAACCTTCTCCGCCTGTGAGGCCAGCGCAGGACTGGCTTTGCTGGTAGCCACAGCCCGAACCCATGGAACCGACCGCCTACAAAACCTAAATTTACTACAATGCTAAAAGTATTAATCCCAACAATCATGTTATTCCCAACAATCTGGTTATCTTCGCCTAAATGACTGTGACCCACAACAACTGCACAAAGCTTATTAATCGCCCTCACCAGTCTGACCTGACTAAAATGGGCATCAGAAACCGGATGATCAGCCTCTAATTCGTACCTCGCCACAGACCTGCTGTCAACCCCTCTCCTAGTACTTACATGCTGACTACTTCCCCTAATAATCCTGGCCAGCCAAAACCATATTAACCCAGAGCCAATCAGCCGACAACGCTTATATATTACTCTTCTAGCATCTCTACAAACCTTTCTCATTATGGCATTTGGGGCCACAGAAATCATCATATTTTATATTATATTTGAAGCCACCCTCATCCCCACCCTAATTATTATCACCCGGTGAGGCAACCAAACTGAGCGCCTAAACGCCGGAACCTATTTCTTGTTTTATACCCTGGCCGGATCTCTTCCCCTCCTAGTAGCCCTCCTCCTACTTCAACAGTCCACAGGGACTCTTTCAATACTTGTCCTACAGTACTCCCACCCCATAACACTCAACTCCTGGGGTCACAGCATCTGGTGGGCCGGATGTCTAATCGCATTTCTAGTCAAAATACCACTCTACGGAGTTCACTTATGACTGCCAAAAGCTCACGTAGAAGCCCCAGTGGCAGGATCAATAGTTCTAGCCGCAGTGCTGCTTAAACTAGGAGGCTATGGCATAATACGAATGATGGTTATACTAGACCCCCTTTCAAAAGAATTGGCTTATCCATTCATTATTCTAGCACTTTGAGGAATTATCATAACCGGATCAATTTGCCTACGACAAACAGACCTAAAATCCCTAATTGCCTACTCATCTGTAAGCCACATGGGCCTCGTAGCAGGAGGAATTCTAATCCAAACCCCCTGAGGATTTACAGGAGCAATTATTCTAATAATTGCCCACGGATTAGTATCCTCAGCACTATTCTGCCTCGCCAATACCGCCTACGAACGAACTCACAGCCGAACCATGATCCTAGCCCGAGGCCTCCAGATAATCTTCCCATTAACAGCAGTCTGATGATTTATCGCCAACCTGGCCAACTTAGCACTACCACCCCTTCCGAACCTTATAGGAGAACTCATAATTATTACCACCCTCTTCAACTGATCCCCCTGAACTATTATATTGACAGGAGTGGGAACACTAATTACAGCGGGGTACTCTCTATACCTCTTCTTGATGTCTCAACGAGGACCAACACCCAACCATATTACAGGACTCCCACCATTTCACACCCGAGAACACCTACTGATAGTCATACACCTAATTCCAATCATCCTTCTTATCATAAAACCAGAACTCATGTGAGGCTGATGCTACTAGTAAGTATAGTTTAACCCAAAACTTTAGATTGTGATTCTAAGAATGGGAGTTAAAATCCCCCTACTCACCGAGAAAGGCCAGTAAGCAAAAAGCACTGCTAATTCTTTTACCCATGGTTAAACTCCATGGCTTTCTCGCGCTTCTGAAGGATAACAGCTCATCCATTGGTCTTAGGAACCAAAAACTCTTGGTGCAAATCCAAGCAGAAGCTATGCACCCAACCACCTTAATTTTATCATCCTCTCTAGTCCTAGTTATTGCCACCCTCATTTATCCCCTTTTAACTACCCTAAACCCAACCCCAAAAGACCCAAACTGAGCCACCACACACGTCAAAACAGCCGTAAGTACAGCCTTCTTCACCAGCCTTATCCCCCTAGTATTATTCTTGGACCAAGGAACCGAAACCGTTGTCACCAACTGACACTGAATGAACACGGCCATATTTGATATTAACATTAGCCTTAAATTCGACCACTACTCCCTCATCTTTACACCCATTGCTCTCTATGTTACCTGGTCCATTCTAGAATTTGCATCGTGATACATGCACTCCGACCCGTACATAAATCGATTCTTCAAGTACCTTCTTCTATTTCTAGTGGCAATAATTATTCTTGTCACCGCCAACAACATGTTCCAACTCTTCATCGGATGAGAAGGGGTAGGAATCATGTCATTCCTCCTAATCGGCTGGTGATACGGACGGGCAGACGCCAACACAGCAGCACTTCAGGCCGTACTGTACAACCGAGTGGGGGACATCGGACTGATTATGAGCATGGCCTGAATTGCCATAAACCTAAACTCATGAGAAATCCAACAAATCTTCTTCTTATCAAAAACATCCGACATAACACTCCCACTCGTAGGATTGATTCTAGCGGCCACTGGAAAATCAGCTCAATTTGGCCTCCACCCATGATTGCCCTCCGCCATGGAGGGCCCTACACCAGTCTCTGCCCTACTTCACTCCAGCACTATAGTCGTCGCAGGCATCTTCCTGCTTATCCGACTCCACCCCCTTATAGAGGATAACGCCCTAGCGCTAACAATCTGCTTATGCCTGGGCGCCCTAACCACCCTATTTACAGCCACCTGTGCTCTCACCCAAAATGACATCAAAAAAATTGTAGCCTTCTCGACCTCCAGCCAACTCGGCCTAATAATAGTTACCATTGGCCTCAACCAACCTCAACTAGCGTTCCTGCACATCTGCACCCACGCCTTCTTCAAAGCAATACTATTTTTATGTTCAGGGTCAATCATTCACAGTTTAAATGATGAACAAGACATCCGAAAAATAGGAGGACTACAAAACCTATTACCATTCACCTCAACCTGCCTAACCATCGGCAGCCTAGCATTAACAGGGACCCCCTTCTTAGCTGGCTTCTTCTCAAAAGATGCGATCATTGAAGCCCTAAACACCTCTTACCTAAACGCCTGAGCCCTGACCCTCACACTAATTGCCACATCATTCACCGCCATCTACAGCTTCCGAGTAATCTTATTTGTCACAATGGGCACACCACGATTCTCCCCCCTGTCCCCCATTAATGAAAACAACCCGGCAGTAATTAACCCCATCAAACGACTTGCCTGAGGAAGCATTGTTGCAGGACTAATTATTACATCAAACTTTCTTCCATCAAAAACACCAATCATAACCATACCTATAGCCCTTAAAATAGCCGCCCTTGCAGTGACAATCATCGGCCTTCTAACAGCCATAGAACTAACAACATTAACCGGCAAACAATTTAAAACCAACCCCACAATCAAACCACACCACTTCTCAAATATACTAGGCTACTTCCCAGCAATTATTCACCGAACCATCCCCAAACTTAACCTAGTACTAGGACAATCAATTGCCACACAACTGGTAGATCAAACCTGATTCGAAGCCTCAGGGCCAAAAGGAGCATCCTCCGCACAAATTAAAATGGCCAAAGCAATTAGCGACACCCAACGCGGAATAATTAAAACCTACTTAACTATCTTCCTCCTATCCACAACAATCGCCATCCTCCTAACAATCATCTAGACTGCACGAAGAGCACCACGACCAAGCCCACGAGTTAACTCCAATACTACAAATAAAGTTAATAACAATACCCACGCACAAATTATTAATATGCCCCCACCAGACGAGTATATTATAGCAACACCACTAGTATCCCCCCGAAGCATAGAAAACTCTTTTAGGCCATCAATAGCAACTCATGACCCCTCATATCAGTTCTCTCAAAATAGCCCAACCATTAAACCTACCCCTAATAAATAAATTAAAACGTATCCAACAACAGACCGATCCCCTCACGACTCTGGAAAAGGCTCAGCAGCCAAAGCTGCCGAATAAGCGAACACAACAAGCATCCCACCTAGATAAATTAAAAAAAGAACTAAAGATAAAAAAGACCCACCGTGGCCAATAAGCACCCCACACCCAACCCCAGCCGCCACCACCAAACCAAATGCAGCAAAATAAGGTGCTGGATTAGAAGCCACGGCAACTAGGCCCACAATTAAAGCTATTAACAGTAATGATACAAGATAAGTCATAATTCTCACTCAGATTTTAACTGAGACCAGTGACTTGAAGAACCGCCGTTGTTATTCAACTATGAGAACCTCTAATGGCAAGCCTACGAAAAACCCACCCACTGATTAAAATTGCTAACGACGCACTAGTCGACCTACCAGCCCCATCCAACATTTCAGTATGATGAAACTTTGGGTCCCTACTAGGACTGTGTCTAATTACCCAAATTCTCACCGGACTATTCCTAGCCATACACTACACCTCAGACATCTCCACCGCCTTCTCCTCTGTCGTACACATCTGTCGAGATGTTAACTACGGATGACTAATCCGAAATATACATGCTAACGGAGCATCATTCTTCTTCATCTGCATCTACATGCACATTGCCCGAGGATTATACTACGGGTCATACTTATACAAAGAGACCTGAAACATTGGAGTGGTTCTCCTACTGCTAGTCATAATAACAGCTTTCGTGGGGTACGTCTTACCATGAGGACAAATATCGTTTTGAGGCGCCACAGTAATCACCAACTTACTATCAGCTGTCCCCTACGTAGGAGACATACTCGTTCAATGAATCTGAGGGGGGTTTTCAGTTGACAACGCAACACTAACACGATTCTTTGCCTTCCACTTCCTACTGCCTTTCATCATTGCCGCAGTAACAATCCTGCACCTGCTATTTTTACACGAGACAGGATCAAACAACCCGGCCGGCCTCAACTCAGACGCAGACAAAATCACCTTTCACCCATACTTCTCATACAAAGACCTACTTGGCTTTGTAGTTATATTACTAGCACTAACATCCTTAGCATTATTTTCTCCAAACCTGCTAGGAGACTCAGAAAACTTTATCCCAGCAAACCCCCTAGTTACCCCTCCACACATTAAACCCGAGTGATACTTTCTATTCGCTTATGCCATTCTCCGATCTATTCCAAACAAATTAGGAGGAGTCCTAGCATTACTATTCTCCATCCTCGTCCTGATAGTGGTACCAATCCTCCACACATCAAAGCAACGAGGACTAACATTCCGACCATTAACCCAATTTCTCTTTTGAGCCCTGGTCGCAGACATAATTATTCTTACATGAATTGGAGGAATGCCAGTAGAACACCCATTCATTATCATCGGGCAAATCGCATCCATCCTGTACTTCGCATTATTCCTAATCTTAATACCACTAGCGGGCTGATTAGAAAATAAAGCACTAAAATGAGCTTGCCCCAGTAGCTTAGTCTTAAAGCATCGGTCTTGTAATCCGAAGATCGGAGGTTAAATTCCTCCCTGGCGCCAGAAAAAAGAGATTTTAACTCTCACCTCTGGCTCCCAAAGCCAGAATTCTAAATTAAACTATTTTCTGTACCGTATGGTATAGTACATTATATGCATAATATTACATTAATGTGCTAAATACATTAATGTATAATCACCTATTAAAGAATTTAAGCATAAAGCAAGTACTAAATTTTAAGACGTACATAATACATTTCGTCAATACTCAGAAATAAGTTATCTAAAACAGAGAAAATTCATAATACCCTAAAAAGTCCTTCAAAAATGTTTCCTTGCATGACTCAACCCACATTTACCTGATAATTCTTAATGTAGTAAGAAACCACCAACCAGTTTATATAAATGTTAAAAGTTAATGATAGAATCAGGGACTAAACTTGGAAATACGGTATATAGTGAATTATTTCTTGCATCTGATTCACCTTTCAAGGGACATCGCTGGCTATTCCATTATTCATCAATCTATACTGGCATCCGGTTATCGGTGTGGTTCATACGACTCGTTACCCACCATGCCGGGCATTACCTTATATGCATAGGTTCTTTTTTCTGGTTTCCTTTCAACTTGCATTTCAGAGTGCAGGCACAATTGTTAAATTAAGGTTGAACATTTTTCTTGATTATAATAATATAACTTAATGATTTTATGACATAATTTAAGAATTACATACTTTTATCTCAAGTGCATACTATATCCTTACTCAACACATACTTATACTATATGCCCCCCCTTTGGCTTACGCGCGTCAAACCCCCCTACCCCCTACGCTCAGAAAATCCTGTTTATCCTTGTCAAACCCCGAAACCAAGGAAGGCTCAACCAAACGCATCAAAGTCAACAAATTTTGGTAGGGTTGACTTATGCCACCACTTATTATATATAACACATATACATTTTAATTTTTATTCTTTACAATAAGATTAGCCCAAAAATTAGGAGAAAATTTCATCAAAATCGCCTAAATACTAGTATTTTAGGCATTAAAATAC